ATTTCTGAATTTATTCAGAAGTAATTCGTCGAGATCGTGCACCCTTTTCTTATTTATCAGAAAAATACTAAAAAATATTCTAAAGTGCAGCCGGATAGATCCAATCTATTCTTGAAATAGACAACTCGCACACACTCCCTTTCCAAAAAAAATCAAAACACCAACCACTACAGTTAGATTTATTAGATTTGTTGCTAAAATATCGGTATTAAGCCCGAAACTGCCAGCGGATGGCCAGTGAGCTAAAAAAACGAAAGAATGGGTTACATTTTTCATATGCTCTCCTCTTATAGATAGGACAAACAAAGAACAAAGTTTTTCGATCACTTACTTCGCTCGCCGTTTTTTGATCGGTTTTTTTAATGCAAATAGATTCAATCTAGTAATTTCTTTTAGATTAAGTCTTAGGTCTTCTTTGACCTGTGAAAGACCTCCTTTGTTGAAATGTTCTGTTCCCAAAATTCCTAAAATAAAAGGAAAAAAACTTTCCACTTTCCTAAACTAAGGACGGGAAGGAAGAAGGGGAGCATATCTTCTAAATTAATCATACTCAACTCAGCCCTTCCTGGGGTGGGATATTGTCTGTCCCGATAAATAGCTAATTCCAGCAGTAATAAATAGGAGTAAATAAAATAAAGTAAAGTATTGATATAATTGGAATTGCAGAAGCAAATACCCATTTAACTAAAAAAAGAAAAAAGGTATCTAATCGAAAGAGCTTATTTTATTTGTTAGGATTAAACAAAAGGGTTCGCAAATAAAAGCGCTAGTGCCACAACTAGTCCATAAATTGTTAAAGCTTCCATAAAAGCTAGACTAAGCAATAAAGTGCCTCGTATTTTACCTTCTGCTTCTGGCTGTCTCGCAATACCTTCTACAGCTTGTCCTGCAGCAGTACCTTGACCAACTCCAGGCCCAATAGAAGCAAGCCCTACGGCCAATCCAGCAGCAATAACAGAAGCAGCAGCAATTAGTGGATTCATGGTGAGTTCCTCGTGTCAAAAAAAAAATGGTTAAGGATACAATCAACCAAGAAATTCTTACTTCTAAGCTCTATCTCTATTGAGGAGAAGTAACTAAAAAAGTACAAATTGAAATTATAATGTAAATTGTCCGAACTACATAGAAGGGAATTCCATATCTCGGATTAGATAATGAATCTAACCTAGGAATATATAATACCCTATATACATTTGTTTCTTCTATTTTGTTTGCGTATTTTCTCATTTTCTATTGAATTGGATTCTAAAATCATTGCTTAACGCAGAAAACCGTATAAAAGGTGACTCCACTCCACTTCTAGACATTAAGGATATATAGTATAGATCCAGTCTGACTCCACCCTCCCTCTTTACTGCATCTATACTTTGACAATTCCATAATATAGTTATAGTCTATTTTCTCTCCTACAACTCTAGGTTGTATATTCATACGCATTTCTAACTATTTTTTTTGCAACCAAGCGGATTATCTGGAACCACGCATGAATTGAGCTAAGCTGAAAAAAAAATACTATTTCCAAAACTAGTCAATTCAATGATGACCCTCCATGGATTCACCTATATAGGCTGCGGCTAATGTTGCAAAAATAAGAGCTTGAATACCGCTTGTAAATAATCCAAGAAACATGACAGGTATAGGGACTACTAAGGGGACTAAAGAAACAAGAACAACAACGACTAATTCATCCGCTAATATATTCCCGAAAAGTCGAAAGCTAAGCGATAATGGTTTTGTGAAATCCTCTAGGATGTTAATTGGTAAAAGGATTGGGGTTGGTTTAATATATTTCTCGAAATAGCTCAATCCTTTTTTGCTAAGACCCGCATAAAAATATGCTGCTGACGTGAGTAAAGCTAAAGCAACAGTAGTATTTATATCATTCGTGGGCGCTGCTAATTCCCCATGGGGTAACTCTATAATTTTCCAAGGTAAAAGAGCACCCGACCAATTCGAAACAAAAATAAAAAGGAACATAGTCCCAATAAAGGGAACCCAGGGACCATATTCTTCTCCAATCTGAGTTTTGCTCAAGTCTCGAATAAACTCAAGGACATATTCAAAGAAATTCTGACCGTCGGTCGGGATGGTTTGTGGATTCCGAACAGCTATGACAACTGAACCTAACAAGATAGTAATTACGACCCAAGAAGTGATGAGTACTTGGGCATGAATTTGGAAACCTCCTATTTGCCAATAGAAGTGTTGGCCTACTTCTACACCCGATATATCGTATAACCCCTTGAGTGTTTTAATGGAACAAGGTATAATATTCATATTGTCCTCTGATAAAAATTGAACTTCAAAAAAGGAATTCTTTTGATTCAACCATCTCTTTCTCAACTCAGCAACTTGAAGTATTAATCTTATATTTAGGATACCAAGAAAGCACATCAGATCATAATATATATCAATACCCTCTAATATATATCAATATTCCCCTTCTTTTTTCTATGCAAAACGAAAAAGAATAGTAAGTGATTCCATAAATCTACGCAGTTGCCCAAGAATTCACTATTCTTCTTAATCAACGATTTCTTATATAGAGAGAACGCCCTTCACAAATTGCAAATACTAATTTGTTAAGAATCAATCGAATTGAAGTCATAGTGTCGTCGTTGGCTGGAATCGATATATTCGCGAGATCCGGGTCGCAATTTGTATCGACTAAAGAAATAGTAGGAATCCCCAAAATGGCACACTCCCGAAGAGCTATATACTCTTTTTGCTGATCGAGGACGATCACAATGTCTGGCAATCTCGTCATATATTTGATCCCGCCGAGATATCTTTGCAAAGTGGATAATTTTCTCTTCAAGATTGCCACATCTCTTTTTGGGAGATGTTGGAATTTTCCCATTTTTTCTTCTGCTCTTAAATCTCTAAATTGAGAAAGTCTAGTTTTCGTAATCGACCAATTAGTTAACATACCACTGAACCACTTTTTATTAACATAATGACAACGAGCCCTTATTGCAGCTGATGCTACTAAATCCGTTGCTCTTTTTTTTGTGCCAACAATTAAGAAACTTTTTCCCTGACTTGCTGCATCAAAAACTAAATCACAACCTTCTGATAAAAAACGAGCCGTTCTAGCGAGATTTATAATATGAGTACCTTTACGCTTTGCCGAAATGTAAGGGGCCATTTTAGGATTCCATTTCTTAATACCATGACCAAAATGAACTCCTGCTTCTATCATCTCTTTCAAATTGATGTTCCAATATCTTCTTGTCATTTTTTCCACACTTCCTTTTGATTGTTTCTTTTTTTTTTCATCCTACCATTCCATTATGGAATTTTATTCTTTTTGAAGATTAAGAAAGATCCGAAATAGCTTGAAATAAATAATAATTGTTCCGAAGGAACCTTCCCTTCTACTGAGAGTTGGCCATTGATACATTGTATAAACATAACCTTAAATGTATTAACCGACTTCTTTTACTTATTTTAAAATTTTAAATAAAAATATAAAATTTGACCTCTTAGTGTTCTAAAGTTCAAAAGTCTAGTAAAGTAAAAAAATCTGCTTTATGTATCCTTAAATCGTATAAATGGGGGTAAATGGGGGTTCTGATGTCTCATAGAAATTGTTTGTTACGTCAGAATCTGAAGAAACTAATTCTGTATGGAGAAATAAAAAATCTCTCATTTCCGACGCGAATAGATTTTGTTTTTGAATTTCGAAATAAAGGTTCTTGTCTTGTGGGGAACGATGCACAAATTTTAGGAATCCGGTACCAACAGGTATAATCCCCCCCAGAACTACGTTTTCTTTCAACCCTTTCAACCAATCAATACGACCTCGTAGGGCAGCTTTTGCTAAAACTCGAGCAGTTTCTTGAAAACTTGCTTCAGATATGAAACTTTGGGTATTCAGGGAAGCCCTTGTTATTCCCAATAAGATTGCCCGATAATAGATCGATTCATCCAAAGCTCGCCCTGCTCGTTCCGCTCGCAATAGTCCGATTAATTCCCCAGGTGAAAAAACATTAGACATTCCATCTTCAGAAACCCGCACTTTTGATGTTACTTGGCGTATAATAATCTCTATATGTCTATTATGAATTTGTACCCCTTGGGATCGATAAACCTTTTGGATTTTATTAACCAAAGAGATACGACTTTGGGCTATGGTTAGCTCAGCTCCAATCAAGAATCCCCATGGGACCCCAAGAATTCTTGGTATACGCTCATTCCAATCCTCAATTCTCCTTTCGAGATTCGGGGATAATGAATCAATTGAACGCGCTTCAAAGATTTGTTCCACTTTTGGAAGACCTTGCGTTATGTCACTAGATCTCGATTTTTCATATATAAACGTAACTAACCTATCCCCCTTGTAAAGGATTTCTCCATAATGACCATTAACAGTTGCTCCTGTAGTGGCCAAATAAGGTTTAGCTGCTCTTATAACAAAGGAATCCATATTAACAATGAAAATTTGACCAGATTTTTTTATGTGCGATTTAAATAGACATGCATTTTCACAAATAAATTGTCCAAGGTGAATTATTGCTGATGTCTCTTCCCAAGAATCATGATGGGCAAAGCGACAATTCAAAAGTAATGGATCCAACATTATGTTACTATCGAAATTAGAAATCCTTTTATTTTCATCTATTAAAGAGTATTTAAGTCCTTGAAGTACTTGGAAGGTTTGTTTCAAATTGGCAAGGAACAAATATTTTTTTAACAGGATCTTATTATACGTTAGTAAATAGTAAGATGAAGAAAAATTCGATATACTAGGTACAATAACGCCTAAGGGCCCAAAAATTTCTTGAATAGGAATTCTAGGATTCAATTCTTTTATCGCATTGGGGTGTTTTAAATTCTTGAATAAACCAATTCGAGAACAGTTGGATGCCGACAAAATCATCAAAGGTTGGTATTCTTTATTTCGATTCAACAATGTGCCAATAGCTTCTTGATGTTGGCTAAGTGATTCAATCTTCGCCTTGGAATAAAAGGAATTGATATTGGTGCGATCTAACCTATTATGGGGAATCGGTCCTGCACTTGTCCTATCATACCTTTTTCGTGTATATGAAATAGTGGACTTGACTAACTCAATTCTTAGGAAATCGCGAATAAGGTCATTTGCTCTTACCTCAACAAGGGAAGCACCAGCCTTCTCTTTTTCTTCTTGTTCCCAATTCACTACTAAGCAAGTTCTAACAAATTGACTGTTTGTGTGATAAATTCTTTGGGTTAACTTGCTATTTTCATGAGAAATAAAATTGACAAGTCGAAGTTGGAGATTATCTTCTTCTTCCAAGAGATCTTGTGGGAAAAGTGTTGCTAAATTTCTCCTTTCGTCCATTTCATATGCGACTGCAGGGCGAACGAAAACAAAATACTTTTCCTTGCTCTTGAAAATTTTTTTTCGTTGAACATAGACCCAATTTTTCTTTTTTTTTGATTCCTTAGAATATTTTTTTTTTCTTTCTGGTGGTATCAAACAGCCACCTAATACCTTATCTGCCTCTTCAGGAAAATGAATATCTCCGGAAAATATTTTGAGTTCTGTATGGCTTTTTTTTCTCCTCACTCGGACCAGTCCACCTAGTCGACTTCTTGTATTTTTTGTGAGTTGTGTATTCACTCTAATAATACTATTGTCAAGTACCTTTAGGTATGAAGATCTCGGCAAGATATGCAGTTCTTGAAGAATGAAAAAAAACCGATCCACTTCTTTTTGGTATTTTAGACTAAATTCTTTTGTTCCTCGATGCTCAATAAAACCCTCTTTTTTTAAGATAGAATCTTCCTCTGGACTATCGTATTCGTCCTCGGGGTCTTCTTCTAAGTCTTCCTCTAAAGTCCCATATTTGTCCTCTGAGCTTTCCCCGGGGTTCCCATATTCATCTTCTGAGTCTTCCTCTAGAGTTCCATATTCGCCCTCTCGGGTCCTATATTTGCTCTCTGGGCTTCCATATTCGTCTTCTGAGTCTTTCTCTAAAGTCCTATATTCGTTCTCTGGGTTCCCATATTCGTTCTCTGGACTCCCGTATTCGTCTTCTAGGGTTTCATATTTGTATTCGCCTTCTCGGGTCCTATATTCGTCTTCTAGGGTCTCATATTCGTCTTCTAAGTCTTCCTCTCGAGTCCTATATTCTTCCTCTAGGGTCCTATATCTAAATTTAACAATTCCCGAACCCTTTTTATCTTTTCTGTATTGTGGATCGTCAAAATAAGCAAAAATAGTATTTCTACGTAAAACACCCATAAAGGGGATTTCGACAGAAATACCCAAACAGGATATTAGTTCTTTCTCTTGTTCTTGATGGTATTGTAATGGAATGACGAACCTATTTCTTCGCTTTTTTGCCAACAAATCCGAATTATCTTGAAAAATAGAAGGATAGATCAAATTCCAATGGCCGTTGGCCACGATTCGATCCGACCTTGAATAATCAAAAATTTCCCTATCTTTTTTACCATAAGTATTCATTTGATCTTGATCCTTGTGGAGTGAAAAAGACACTATACTGGATCTGCATATACTTACTGACAATATCCATAAATGGCTTGTTTTTGGCAATCGACGAAGATTACCATATTGATATTCGGGCGCATGGTAAACATCAGTACTCCAGTGCATTTCGCCGTCTGATTCGGAATAAATATGCTTTTGTACCCTTTCTTTAAAATGTAAAGTGGACGTTCCGGCACGAATCTCCGCAATTACTTGTTCGGATTTTACATATTGATTATTTTGCACTAGAATCAAGCTTTTTGAGGGAATACTCACACTATATAGAATATCCTGACTCTGAATAGTTACATGCAAGTCTATATAACATAGAAAAGCAGGCTGTCCATGGCGGGTACGTGTGGGGTGAACCAAATTTTCAGTGAATTGGATTTTTCCATTCGAAGGGGATCGTACAAGGTCGGCAGTACCCCCTGTGAATACTCCGCCAGTATGAAAAGTTCTTAATGTTAGTTGAGTCCCGGGCTCCCCAATTGATTGACCCGCAATAACACCTACGGCTTCTCCCAATTCTACGAGATCGCTATGAGTAGGACTCCGGCCATAACAGAATTGACAGATCCAAGAAGTGCTTCGGCAGGTAAAGGGGGTTCTAATATATATTGGTTGTGCTCGAAATGGTTGTGCTCGAAAGGCAGTTATGAATCGATTCACTAATCCAATTCCGATATCTTGATTTCGAGCGGCAATGCATCGTGAACCGATATATATATCATCTGCTAATACACGACCAATTAGTGTTTGGGCAAAAAGTTTTTCCGTCATCCCATTTTGAGGACTAACAGAAATACCTCGGATAGTACCACAATCTCTTCTACGCACAAGAATATGTTGAACTACTTCAACAAGTCTACGTGTAAGATATCCAGCATCTGCTGTTCGTACAGCAGTATCTACAACCCCTTTGCGGGCTCCATAGCAGGAAATTATATATTCTGTCAAAGAAAGCCCCTCGCGTAAATTGCTTTGAATAGGTAAATCGATCATTTGTCCTTGAGGGTCTGCCATTAATCCTCTCATACCTACTAATTGGTGTACCTGAGATGCGTTTCCTCTGGCTCCTGAAAAAGACATTAGATAGACTGGATTAGAAGGATCCGTTATCCGAAAATTCGAATTCATTTCTTGTTTCAAATATTCACTTGTCGCATACCATATCTCAACGGATTGGCGTAATTTTTCTACCGCGTGTATAGCCCCATAATAATAGTGTTTCTCCAAAAGAAAACTTTGTTGCTCCGCGTCTTGGACTAACCATCCCTTAGAGGGTATTGTTAAAAGATCCTCGATTCCTAACGAAATCGATGTAGTAGTGGCTTGATGGAAGCCCAGAGTCTTTAGTTGATCCAGTATATGGGATGTATATCCCATTCCGAAATGATCTATTAATCTGCTAATAAGTCGTTTCATACCAGTTCCGTCTATCTCTTTATTATGAAAGACCAGATTGGCCCGTTCCGCCATACATAAGTACCCCCTTTTCGGCTGAGTAGGATTCGACAATTGCTGAGTAGGATTCGACAATGGGCCTGAGTCAGTGATTCGAAAATTTAATTAACTTCATTTACTTAATCTCAATCTGCATTCGCGTGGCAAAAATGATGATACTACGGAAATCGGAATGCCCCCCAAAAGGGGAGGGGCATCGCCGAATCTAACTTCCTTGTTTAGATAATGTATGAATAGGCCTGACTAAATCCTTGTATGGCTTCCTCTATTTCTCTATAAAAAGAAATATGACCAAGAGTGGTTCGAATGTATATAGAACGAATTTCTTTTTTTCTATTTCCCACTATTAGATAGTGGGCATAAATCTCATGATAAGTCCCCAAAGATTCATATTGAACTTCAATTGGAACTTCTCTTGACCCAACGACGCGTTGATCCAGTTTCCATCGTAGCCACAAGGGACTGTCTAAACTGATTAGTTTCTGTCTATAAGCTCCCAGTGCATCATAAGAACTAGAAAAGTGGGGTTCTTTATCTTTCGTATACTTAGAATTATTATTATTGTAATTGACTTTTTTATTTGAATAGTTTTCGCAACTATTATATCTATTTGCACAAATACCTCGGCGGTTTCCAATCGTTAATACATAAAGCCCGATAAGCATGTCTTGGGTTGGTACGCAAATAGGATCTCCAATAGCGGGAGATAAGAGATTCATATGAGAAAACATAAGTAAACGGGCTTCCGCCTGAGCTTCCAAGGATAAAGGTAGATGAACAGCCATTTGATCCCCATCAAAGTCCGCATTGAAACCCTTACACACTAATGGGTGTAAAGAAATAGTACGCCCCTCTACTAAAGTGGGTTGAAAGGCCTGTATGCCTAATCTATGCAGGGTAGGTGCTCTATTTAACAGTACAGGATGTCCCCGCATAACTTCTTGAAGTATTTCCCATACAATGGGTTCCTTTTCCCAAATTTTCCTTTTAGCAATCCTGACATTAGAAGTAGCGCGTTTCGTGATTAAATCGCGAATTACAAATAGCTGAAAAAGCTTTATTGCTATCTCTAGAGGTAATCCACATTGATGTAATGAAAGCGAAGGACCCACAACAATGACAGAACGCCCCGAGTAATCGACCCGTTTCCCAAGCAGAGTCTCACGAAACCTTCCCTCTTTACCTTCAATTACATCTGAAAGTGATTTGTATACTTTATTGTGACCATCCCTTATCGGTTGCCCGCGGGACCCGCTATCAAGAAGTGTATCCACGGCTTCTTGTACCAATTTTTCCTGACACATTACTAAATCTGCAGGCGCTAATTCACTTCTTTTTAATAGATAGGCAAGGTTGTTGTTCCGACGGATAACTCTCTTATAAAGTTCATTAATGTCCGAAGTCACTACTTTATCTCCAGACCTATAAACAATGGGTCTCAATTCGGGAGGAAGAACGGGTAATAAGCACAAAACCATCCATTCTGGTTCCACATTTGTTTGAATAAAATGTTTTGCCAATTGCATGCGTCTAATCAAAAAAACTTTTCTTATTCGTCTTTTTCTATCTTCCCATTCATCTCCACTATACCCCTCGTCTTCTAATTCCTTCCATTCGACCAAGGAATTCTCTATAATAATTCGCAAATCCAAATCTGCTAATTGTTCTCTAATAGCACCTGCTCCTGTCGCAATTTCCCGATTTCGAAATGTTGCAAAGCCTGGGGTAGAAAAAAAGGGAGAAATGCTGTGGTTACAGGATGAAATTTCCTCTTCGAATAAACCTCGTAATCGTAAAAAAGTAGGTTTTTTAGTGCTGGGCCTAGCAAAAGAGAAATCGCCGTATACTAGGCCCTCCAACTTCTTAAGAGGTTTATCTAAAAGATTCGCGATATAACTAGGAAGACCTTTCAAATACCACACATGAGTCACGGGACATGCGAGTTTGATGTATCCCATTTGATATCTTCGTATCCGAGAATCCACAAATTCCACCCCGCATTTTTGGCAAAATCTCTCGTCTTCGTTTTCAGCTCCGCTCGCTCGAGAATTGCCACAAGCGCAAATTCCGCTTTTTATGGGTCCAAAGATTCTTTCGCAAAACAATCCATCTTTTTCTGGTTTATCGGTTTTATAATGAAAAGTAGAGGGCCTTGTGACTTCGCCAACGACTTCTCCATTAGGTAGGTTTTTGTTAGCCCAAGCCTTTATTTGTTGAGGGGAAACGAGTCCAATTTGAAGTTGTTGATGTTTATATTGGTCAATCATAAAATAGAAATAAGAAAAGAATTTATATTTATTCCGATCAAATCAAACTTCCTCCCTATTAACCTGGAAGTTCTTCTCAGATACAAGGAAATGATTCAGTTCTAGAGCCAAAGATCGTAGTTCTCGAACGAGCACTCGAAAAGATTCTGGAGGATCCTCGTGATTAGGTATTCGTTTTCCCCAGATCGTAGCATTAAGTATTTCTTGGCGAGCTATAAGATGGTCGGATTTATAAGTAAGTATCTCTTGTAAAATATGAGCAACACCAAATCCTTCTAAAGCCCAAACTTCCATTTCTCCTACTCGTTGTCCCCCTTGCTTGGCTCTTCCTCTAACGGGTTGTTGTGTAACAAGTGAGTAGGGCCCAGTAGAACGCCCATGAATTTTCTCATCAACTTGATGAATTAATTTTAAGATATAGGACTTCCCTATTAGAACAGGTTGTTCGAAGGGGTCTCCTGTTCTTCCATCAAATATTCTGCTTTTTCCCGGGTACTCGGGTTCAAATACCCATGGATTTTTTGTTTCTTTACTGGCTTCATATAATTCTGAAAACACAAGTTTTCTTGAAGCCTCTTGCTCATATCTCTCATCAAAGGGTGCTATTCTATAATGTTTCTTTAGCAGATCCCCCGCTAATCCGAGCGAGCTTTCAAATATTTGTCCCACATTCATTCGGGAGGGTACTCCTAAGGGATTGAAGACCATATCAACAGGTGTTCCATCTTGCAAATAGGGCATATCTTGCCTAGGCAAAATTTTGGAAATGATCCCCTTATTCCCATGTCTTCCGGCTACTTTATCCCCAACTTTGATTTCACGTTTCTGTAAAATATATACACGAACCGTTATGTCGAGGGGGTCCCTCTGGATCCATTTCACATCGATAACGCGCCCTCTTCCACCTATAGGTAATTTGAGAGAAGTTTCTTTTGAAGTGGATACCTCAAGGCCAAAGATGGCCCGTAATAATCCAGCTTCCGCGATATACGATGATTCACTCGCTATCTGAGGCGTTAATTTACCTACTAAAATATCACCAGTTTCTACCCAGGATCCCAACCTAACAACTCCATTTCTGTCCAAATTGCGGAGTAAATGTTCTTCTAGATGTGGTATTTCTTTAGTGATTTTTTCAGCAGAGCCTTGGCTTGTCGTATCCGTCTGAATTTCATATTTCCGGATGTGAAAAGAGGTATAAATATCCTCATATACCAAACGTTCGCAAATTAGTACTGCGTCTTCAAAATTGTAACCTTCCCATGGCATATAAGCTACTAATACGTTTTTTCCTAAAGCAAGTTCCCCCCCAACTGTAGCAGCTCCCTCTGCTAAAATTTGTCCCTTTTTAATGGATTTACCCTGGGGAACCCGGGGTTTTTGGTGCATACAAGTATTTTTGTTCGAGCGACGGTGGTTAACTAAAGGAATACTTATAGTCTTCCCACGACTTGATAAAAGGATCTTATGACTATCAGTAGAAACGATCTTTCCCTCGCGTTCGGCTATAACGGAAACCCTCGAATCTAGAGCTGTTTGGCGTTCCAATCCAGTTCCAACAATGCACTTTTCGGACCGAGAAAGGGGAACTGCTTGGCGCTGCATATTAGAACTCATTAAAGCCCGATTCGCATCATTGTGCTCAATAAAAGGAATGAGAGAACCTCCAATAGAAAAATATTGGAAAGGAAAAATACTTCTAACATGAATCTGTTCCCATGCAATAGTCAGGAATTCTTGGCGGTATCTAGCTGGAACAACCTGCTCCTCTTGAATACCTTGATTCAAGGACAAAGAATTTCCTGCTGCTATCATATAATACTCATCTCTATTTGGTGAGAGATAAACCACCTCTCTCGCTTTTTTTTTTTTTTCTTTCTCAGCAGATATTTCATAAAACGGACTCTCTATGGATCCCCACAAGTGATCAATTCTCGCATGAATTGCTAAGGATCCAGTAAGTCCAACATTGATTCCTTCGGACGTGTCAATTGGACAAATACGCCCATAGTGACTCGGATGAATATCTCGGCTCCGAAAACTTGCAGTTCTCCCAGTCAACCCTCCAGGACCTAAACAACTCACTTTTCGCCCATGAACAGTTTGTGTCAATGGATTCGTTTGATCAAAAACTTGAGATAACGGATATGTACCAAAAAAGGTCTCATAAGTAGTTATTAATAAAATCGAAGTTGAAGTTGGAGTTACCAAAGTTTGGGGGGTCGGTTTCGATTGACGTATGAATACTCTACGAATAGTTTTTTGAACTGCATGTTGTAAACGACCAAGAGCCAGTCCGAATTGATCTTGTAACAGATCCGCAACCGAACGAATACGTTTATTTTTCAAGTGATTCATATCGTCATCGTCAAGTATACCCGTTCCAAATTTCATTCCAATCAAATGATCCGTAGCGGCCAATACATCTCGTGGTAACAAAAATGTATTGTTCTGAGGTATATCAAGATTAAGTCTCCGATTCATATTTCGTCGACCAATCCTTCCTAATTCACATTTTTGTTGAAAAAATTTCTTTTGTAATTCCTCACACAAGGACTCCGAAAATACCAGGTCTCCACCTACGCAAGCAAATTGTTGATAAAACTCCAAAATAGCTTTTTCTTTTGACTCAATCCTCTTCTTCTCCTTAGCATTCGGGAAAGACAAAAAAATTTCAGGGTAGGAAACATTATCTAGAATTTCTCTTAGATTCGAACCCATAGCTGATGATAGAACTAGAATAGATATCTTTTGTTTTCTACTCACGCGAGCCCATATCCTTTCTTTTTTATCAATTGCTAATTCCGATCTTCCTCCCCAATCTGATATTATAGTTCCGGTGTAGATAGAAATTCCCTTATGGTCTAATTCCGAACGGTAGTAAATACCAGGACTTAGCAATATTTGATTGATCACAATTCGGTATATTCCATTTATAATAAAGGTTCCTAAGGAATTCATTATAGGAATGTTTCCAATAGAAATGGTTTGCTTTTGCACATCGAAACCAAAAATTAATCTCGCGGATACATATAATTCGGAAGAATAGGTGAGTGATTCATACACAGCATCCCTTTCTTTTATCGAGGGTTCTAGCAATTGATACCCTTTCGCAAATAATTGAAATGCAATTTCGTGATCTGGGTCTTTAATTGTTGGAAACTTGTCAAGTTCTTCTGCCAAGGCTTGATTAATGAACCTACAAAATCCCTCGAATTGGATCTGACTAAATCCGGGTATTGTGGACATTCCCTCGTTTCCATTCCGGAGCATCTTAATCTTAAGTTTCCTGTTTATCAAAGAAAAATTCCATTATCAGCTCACTCTTAATCAATCCCTATGGATTGATCTAGCAATCATGGAATCTATATTCTGTTTACTGAATCACATGAAATTCTAGGGAACTCCACACACGTATTTCATATATGTATTTCATACATATGAATAGAGACTATTTTGACGAAAGTTCCAGTTTTCCAGGGGAGGGGTACAAATGGAATGAAAATGAATTGATAAAACATTCCTAGAAAAAAATTCTGCTACTTATACTTTCATGATATTCTAATCAGATTGGATGGCAAAGATTTCTCATTTTATCTCCTTTCTATTATTAATGTAATAAAGCCATAATATAATAAATACACTAGAAAGTTTGACTTTACTTCGATTTAGAATAGCACGCTTACTTTAATTCAAAATAAAGTAAGTCACTTTTTTATTCAAGATATTTAATGCTTTGAAAAATTAAAGCACGATTCCCCATAGAGATATGTACATAAGGGGGATCTTTGGATAATAATGCTGTTCGGACCTGCAGTTTACCTATACACGGATTAGGCATAAAGCCATAATATTTTATTATGCCATTAAAAAGAAAGGGGAGAGAATACCTATTTAAGAGTCGTTCACTACTGCAAAAAAAAAAGAGAGAGAATTCTAGTTAACGGTTCCAATTCGTTCTGAATTTTGCAGCCTGTGACTAGAAATCCACTTTATTCTCCTTTTCCATCTTAATAGAAAGAAACAGAAAGTTTTATTGTATTAGCAGTATCCGTTTTAAGATAGAATCTATCGAAGAGAATAATAGAAACAGGATCAAAAAAAGCAGGAATAAATTTTTTTAAAAAGATTGGAAAAAGTAAGGGGAATTATATTCCAAATAAAAAAGGGGGTTTTCGTAAGAAAACGTGCATGAATAGTTGCTCTTTTCTCGATTTTCGCTCGGATTTTTTGGCGGCATGGCCAAGCGGTAAGGCAGGGGACTGCAAATCCTTTATCCCCAGTTCAAATCTGGGTGCCGCCTGATCAATAAAATACTTGGGTTTTATAGTACTGATCGAACTCGATAAATTTGTACTCCGCATAAGTTTGGGCAAGAGAGTAACTAGGCCTGCTGATACTCTGTTTTTAGAATCCATACCAAACCATAGCATAGTTCTATCCTCAAACTAGGGTTTGCTTTGGCGGTAGTGGCCAAAAAAAAAGGGTTACCAATAGGGATATTGATTCGATTTGAGAATTTTAAACTACGAGGATAAGATGTCAGAAATCTTGGTATCCAAAGAAAGGTTCCTACGGGGCATTCCTTATTTTTTTTTTTCAATTTAAGATTGAAGAAGGGGTTCCACGAAGGAATATCAAGACTTCCTAATTATCATACATTATCGTACATCTTATTTTATCTACATACACTTTAAAGTAAGGACTACTTATTCTAGCGAGAATCAGATTAAATAGGCCGATCCTAAGTTAATTTAGGAGTTGTGGATAAAGTTTCTTCATTCTTTCATAGAATGATAGAAAGCAGGGCTGTAGGGTTTAGGTCAAAAATAAATATAGGTAAGGTAGGTATCCAAAAAATATTTATTTGTCCATAATTTTATGCTATACGCGGGTGTCCTTTGCTTATAAAAAAAATAGAGTAACAAAAGGAATCAAAAATCTTCCTATTCCCGCTTCTTCTATTCAGTATTTAGGACATCATTCCCGTACTCTTTTTTAAGTAAAAGGGCTATGCTATGTATCATATTTATACTTAATGCTCTCTAATTCTACTGGAATTCCTATAAGAATAAGAATTTGTTAGGAGTAAATTCCTTGAACTGATTGATCCGTAGCTTTAGCGTAGAATCCCTTTTTGACTCTGTACCCTTGATTCCACTATGATTATTGATCAATAGTAGAATAATTCCTTTATAGAAATAGGAGACATAATTTAGATGGATATAGTAAGTCTCGCTTGGGCTGCTTTAATGGTAGTCTTTACATTCTCTCTTTCACTAGTAGTATGGGGGAGGAGTGGACTCTAGGGATACTACTAATTGATTGAATAATCAAATTGTTGTATCAACTCTTTTCTTTAATTGATCGTTTTGCATTAATTATTTTGTCAAACGTTATTCTTTAATCTTTTTTTTTGTTTTGTTTCACTCCGATAATATAATAGAAAGACTCTAAAGTGTCGTAGAAAAAACTATATGTAGTTCTTTCTACCACACTTTAAGATTCCAACCAGATCCTTTCATTTAAGACTTGGATTTTTTTTATTTAATCCCTTTTGCATTTCTTCAATGATTAATTGGAATTCCAACTAATCATTTTGGCTGACTGTTTTTACATAAATAATAAGTAAAAAAGCAGTAGGAACTAGAATGAACAGTGCAGTAGCAATAAATGCGAGAATATTGACTTCCATAACCTCTTTATTTTTTATTTTCACAATAACTGGGGATATAATCCCATGGGGAGGAAAAAGGGGTATCCTGTAAATTCAAGGGTAGAGCTTGCAGTCTGATAATACTGAATCAATTCAATATTATGAATATCGGATCTATCAAATCAATTCATAGTTGAGAGGGGAATACTATAACATAGGAAGACCCTTTATCCATACTAAGACCAAAATGGTTTTTTTGATTGGATTAGGAATTCCCTCTTTTCTTTTTTTAATCCTTTTCTCCTTTTTCTTTTCTATACCTCTAACCCATGATCTTTCTTAATCTTATCCAATTTCCCTTCCTTTTTATTATAGTTATACATACAATTATGTATGTATGTATTATATGACCAACTTTATATGGGTCACATGGACATCCAAATAAGCAGTAGAACTGACATGGGGAAAAGAGATCTTAAATAAAAAGGGAATACTATTTATGTATGGATTCCGATAAAATAGCGGTATTCTATATCATATGTGTGTCTTTCTTTATCGATCGGGAGTAGTAAAAAAAAAAAATGCCTATATGCTTCCCCTCCCTCTTTAATGAGAGATGCAAAATAAAAAAGCGAAGTAAGGGTGCCTTATGGCTATGGGTATTTGATCTTGCTTCCTCCCCTTTTTTTCATGGAAAAGGGAAATATGAATTTATCCATTCATTTCATTAAACCCTAGTTCGGGACTGACGGGGCTCGAACCCGCAGCTTCCGCCTTGACAGGGCGGTGCTCTGACCAATTGAACTACAATCCCCGCGGGATGTATGGCATACCTATTTATTCTTAAATAGAACCATTCATATGCTACATACCTACATATTATATGTGGGTATAGTGAGAGCGACATACCTAGTATGTCGTACTTTTTTATCACTAAAAATGGATAATAATCCACCCTTCAATAAGAAAAACTCTTTTGTTTGTAAGAAAGGAATGAGAGAGATATGGGTTATAAATAAAATTTCTGCCTTTTTTCTTTATCTTTTTTTTCTATAGATCATATCAGACATTTTATTTTATGGAAGAAAAATAAAAGGATTTAGTTCATATTCACGAAGTCCTAGATTTTTGGGCCGAGCTGGATTTGAACCAGCGTAGACATATTGTCAACGAATTTACAGTCCGTCCCCATTAACCGCTCGGGCATCGACCCAGGAAGAATTTATTCTAGGTTTTTTTATAATCTATGATTAACCTCCTTTCAAAATACTCCCTACCCCCAGGGGAAGTCGAATCCCCGCTGCCTCCTTGAAAGAGAGATGTCCTGAACCACTAGACGATAGGGGCATCACTAGACGATAAGGCCATATACAACCGCTCGTGATTATACTATAATCATAGTATGAGCAGTTTTTTGGAATTGTCAATATACTCGAAAAGTATAACTAGATCCAAAGTAAAGAGTTTTTCCTACTTTTCTGTTATGTTTTCATCTAGGAGTTTTTTTAGTTGCTGATTAGATTAATTCATGGATCATCCCCTACTTTATTAGGGAAATTCATTAAAAGGGTATAGAATAAGAATGGATTACTAAATAGGGATTCTCTATCCATATTAGTTCAGTACAGGTAGTTATTTGATTGATCTAAGATGAAAAATAGTCCAATTTCATTTCTTTTTTGGAATTTACATTTGGTGCTTTATTTAGTGTTCAGACCAAAAATGCATACATCCCGCACTAAGTCATAAAATTCTATAAAAAATAGAGAAAGTTTCAAAAACAAAGAAAAAAGTGAATGAATTTTAGTAGAAAAGTATTCCATCAGATTCGAACCGATGACTTACGTCTTAGCACGGCATTACTCTACCACTAATTTTAAAAGCCCTTTATCGGATTTGAACCGATGACTTATGCCTTACCATGGCATTACTCTACCACTGAGTTAAAAGGGCTTTTTATTTAATTCAAAAATTTGACACTTTGATTTCCCATTATGGGTCTACTGCATAATGTACATATTATATGTATAGAGAGAGATATTATGTAGAGATTATATATGTATATATCGATATATAGAAATATAGAAGTTTAGTCATGGCGAGGTTCAAAATCTTGCGAGCTCAAAATATTGAGAAAATTAAGAAAAATAAGAAATAAGAAAATATTTCCTATTCTCTCTTATAACTTGCACAAAACTAAAGTAGAGGTTTTTTTATATAATAAAATACGTGAAGAAAGAGTGGACACAATAAAAAAAAGCCATACCCTACATAACTTAACTCTTCCTGGTTCAGGGTTTTCTGTTTCCGAAGACTAGTAAAATAGGCGGATTCTGGAACCCTAAGAATTAAATTACCCAATATGATTCGTGGAAGGAACATTTGGTAATGGTCTTGATACTCTATGTTCTTTTTTATGCGTTCTTAGTTCTATTTTTATTCTTTTAAACAAGAATCTAATAAAATAGAATTGAGTGAGTGGAAAAAAGGAGAGAGAGGAAAGTGGTAAATGGAGAGAATCGACTAAGCAGAGACTTTTAGGATCTTCTTTACATCAGGTAAATCTGTCGGTCTTGTCCGTTTTTTCTTTAACTGATGACTCTTTGTTTCTTACTTCTATCAAGCCATAGGGAAGGAAAGTCTATGATGAATTTTAAAAAAGCATCTCACTCTTTCTCTACGGCTCGGACTTAATGATAAGTGGGGGAAGGAAACATCTTCCATAATTTTTTTGTTTAGAATTGAACAAAAAAGAAAAGGAAAAAAGGAATTTATAGGGACAGTCTTATCCCCTAGTGTATATTGTAGGAATAATAAAACTATTCCGTCTCGCAAAGTAAATAATGATCATTGTAGTTATAACCGTAGAATAGGATAGGATCCTAATCGAAATACATACATTTGGTTCAGACGCTATTGGCTTGGTTAAGAAGAGATGGAATGTATTTTACAGACGAGAGTGGCTATCTAAATCCTAAAGTAAAGGCCAGCGATCAAAATAGAAGTACCAACCGTTCAGCGTCATGAACTTTCTCCATCTGATTCAATAAGGGGGAATTAGCCTCCTTCTCCATCCAATGGATATCCTTGACAGAGGGTACTATTTATATCATAATCTACATGTAGCGGGTATAGTTTAGTGGTAAAAGTGTGATTCGTTCTATTAATAACGGAATTTGAAATGAGATACTTAAAGGCATCTTTAAGTTTTTTATATTCCGATGAAAACTTTAGTTCTTATAAAGGATTTAATCCTTTTCCTCTCAATAGCATATTGAGGAAGAATATAAATTCTCGCGATTTGTATCCAAAGACTAATTGAAATTGCATCCAAAATACAAATTAGATTAGGAGTACAGAGTCGCGAAGCATAATTTTGCATTGGAGTAATTATTCCCATTTTTTAAATATGAGTAAAGGATCTATGGATGAAGATACTAAAAAGTTTATTTCCAATCGTAACTAAATCTTCTTTTGTTAAAAAAGGAATAAGGAAGCCAAATAGCTAAAAAACGATAGTTTTGGTTTACTAGAACCATCAGCATATTGTTTCAGCTCGGTGGAAACCAAATTCTTTTCCTCGAGGATCTCTTGAATGAAATTAGGGAACGAAGTAAGTAGATTAGATGGATTTAGATCGAAGTTCTATTTCCTACTCTATAAGGATCATCTAGAAAGCGGAGAGCTTTGGTTCCATTCAAATAGAAAAGCTGACATAGATGTTAAGTGGTGAGAATATCCATAAAGGAGCCGAATGAAATCAAAATTTCATGTTCGGTTTTGAATTAGAGACGTTAAAAATAATAAACCAACGTCGACTATAACCCCTAGCCTTCCAAGCTAACGATGCGGGTTCGATTCCCGCTACCCGCTCCATTCTCTATCTCTATAAAAATAAAAGGAGTATTCTTTTTGTCTAGACAAGGTAAAGGCCTGTATTCAACCTTCTTTGTCAACCAGTTTTTGGTACTCTAGAGCGGAGTAGAGCAGTTTGGTAGCTCACGAGGCTCATAACCTTGAGGTCACGGGTTCGATTCCCGTCTCCGCACTTAGCAGTCTGTATAAAAGGACTCTTCTATTTCTTTAGATATGTATGGTAGAGGGTTGGGTGGTATCCAACTTTTTTTATTCATTAGTTCCCGGCCCTAGAGGGAAAAATTGAGCAGTTTGCGAAGGCACTTGCCCTCAGAACGCGCAAGCCTCCTCCCGACTCCGCGTAAAAGAAAAATGAAATGAAAGAAAGGCACAGTCTACTTCTCCCTTCCCTTTAAAAGAAGTTTGCGAGTTCTTTGTCTCAGTGAATACCCGATTTACGGAGCCCTTTCTGGCTCCGTAGCGTACCCTTTTTTTTGAGTGGGATGCAAAGGAAGGATAAGTATAGTAAGGGATACGGTAATAGTACCTTACTAAATTAAGGGGGCGAGCGGCGGGAATCGAACCCGTATCTTCTCCTTGGCAAGGAGATGTTTTACCATTGAACTACGCTCGCTACGCTATATATTTTATAGCGTATATCCGCTTGGGTCGACCGTCTATGTCTGGGTCGACCGTTTCGTTTCATTTTCTATTATATTAGAGTTTTCCTTTTTTTTATTGTCTGTCAATGAATATTCTAAAATGAATATTCTAATAGGAATGGAATTTCATAATACTGAAAGAGAAGAGGTAGCAATTCGGAACGCAAATTGCGTTTTAATTTTAATGCGTCTCACTATTCGAATGTTTTCGAAGAAATGCCCTTTTTATTTTTTTTGTACCTGCCTACTAAATACTAAACAAATTTAAGAAATGAGAGAATTAAGAATAGCTACGAGAAAGACTAGTCCAATCCATAATGATGTACCGGAAAATACAACGTTTTTATTATTTGACCAACCATCAGGAGAAGCAAATACAAGGGGTACACTAATTACTAAGACTGAGGAAGTCGCAATTAATGCAAAAACAGCTAATTGGAAAGCAATAGTCATATTTCTAATCCTCCAAGCTACCATCAAATAAAGTTGACTACATATTTGATCCCTCACTAATTGTAAAAAAATACAAGAAGTAGGAGGGGTTTAATCATGAATCCATTGATTCTTCTCTTTAATTAAAACTTATTTTTACTTACCGCTTTTTTTTATTTGGATATGGGGGTGAGGAGAGGGGGTTTAGTCTTTATTTCACAAATTTCACAAGCGGGTATAGCGGATCATGTATCCGTGTATACAGTATACAGAGATATGTCGAAAAGGGACTTGAATCTGAGATCTTTCTATAGGTTAGTAGAGCTTTTTATATGGCTATGTTCTATTTGTAGGAGTAAAATAGGGATTAGGTTGTGGAGAGATGGCTGAGTGGTTGATAGCTCCGGTCTTGAAAACCGGTATAGTTCTAGGAACTATCGAGGGTTCGAATCCCTCTCTCTCCTTTTGCTTATTGAATATGTTTGTTTCTTTAATTTTTTTTTCTTTATTCTGTCCCTTATCTTTCTTTCATAAAAAGGAATGAATGGCTCGGCTAGATGGAATAACCGAGCCAGAACAGAAAAAAAAGAAAACATTAGAACAGGTATAAATAAGAAAATCTTAGTTAAGAGGGTTCATGTAAAGAACAGGTTCCAAATCACGATCGATTCCCTTTTCAAAACCTGCTGCAGCAGCTCGGGCTCTTCCTGCATGCCACAAATGGCCCACAAAAAAGAAGAATCCTAGAACAAAATGAGAAGTCGATAACCAACTTCTAGGAGAGACATAATTAACTGCATTGATCTCGGTAGCTACGCCACCCACAGAATTTAAAGAGCCTAAAGGCGCGTGGGTCATATATTCTGCTGAACGTCGTTCTTGCCAAGGTTGTATGTCTTTTTTCAACCTACTCAAGTCCAAACCGTTGGGGCCCCTTAGAGGTTCTAACCATGGAGCGCGAAGGTCCCAAAAACGCATAGTTTCCCCTCCAAAGATAACCTCCCCAGTTGGCGAACGCATTAGATATTTACCTAAACCTGTGGGTCCTTGAGCGGATCCGACATTAGCTCCAAGACGCTGGTCTCTAACTAGAAAAGTAAATGCTTGAGCTTGAGAAGCTTCTGGCCCGGTGGGTCCATAAAACTCACTCGGATAAGCCGTATTATTGAACCATACAAAACAACAAGCGATAAAACCAAAGAGAGATAAAGCAGCTAAACTATAAGACAAGTAAGCTTCCCCAGACCATACAAACGCACGGCGAGCCCATGCGAAGGGTTTGGTTAAGATATGCCAAATTCCGCCAAATACACAAATGAAGCCCAACCATATATGCCCACCAATTATATCTTCTAAATCATCCACACTAACAATCCACCCTTCTCCCCCAAAAGGGGATTTTAGTAAATAACCAAATATAACACTGGGGCTAAGGGTCAAATTGGTAATTTTTCTTACATCTCCCCCCCCAGGGGCCCAGGTATCATATACACCGCCAAAATAAAGAGCCTTGAGTACTAGAAGAAAAGCACCTAGACCTAACAAAATTAGGTGAATACCCAAAATTGTAGTCATTTTATTTCTATCTTTCCATACATAACCAAAAAATGGAAAAGATTCTTCAAGAGTCTCGGGTCCCAGAAGCGCGTGATAAATGCCACCGAAACCTAAGACTGCGGAGGAAATTAGGTGAAGTACTCCAGATACAAAGTACGGAAAAGTATCTAGAACTTCTCCCCCTGGCCCTACTCCCCAACCTAGAGTAGCTAAGTGTGGAAGTAAAATTAACCCTTGTTCATACATGGGCTTTTCTGGTACGAAATGAGCCACCTCAAATAGGTTCATTGCTCCGGCCCAGAATACGATTAATCCGGCATGGGCTACGTGAGCTCCAAGTAGCTTACCGGACAAATTGATAAGTCTGGCATTCCCAGCCCACCAAGCAAAGCCAGTGGTTTCTTGGTCACGACCAGCTAAAACGAAAGTTCCATTAAAGAGCGTTTCCACGTGGTAGAACCTCCTCAGGGAATATAAGATTTTCATGAGGCTGATCCTGAGCTGCCATCCAAGCACGAATACCCTCGTTTAAAAGAATATTTTTGGTGTAGAAAGTCTCAAATTCAGGATCTTCCGCTGCACGGATTTCCTGGGAAACAAAGTCATAGGCACGTAAGTTCAGAGCCAGGCCAACTACGCCAATAGCACTCATCCATAAACCGGTGACGGGTACAAATAGCATAAAGAAATGTAACCAACGTTTATTGGAAAAAGCAACACCAAAGATTTGGGACCAAAAGCGGTTAGCAGTAACCATTGAATAAGTTTCTTCAGCTTGAGTTGGGTTAAAAGCGCGGAAGGTATTTGCACCATCACCGTCCTCAAATAAAGTGTTTTCTACAGTCGCTCCATGAATAGCGCATAGCAGAGCCGCACCTAATACTCCGGCAACTCCCATCATATGAAATGGGTTCAACGTCCAATTATGAAATCCTTGGAAGAAAAGGATGAATCGAAATATCGCTGCTACCCCAAAACTCGGCGCAAAGAACCAACCAGATTGCCCCAGTGGATAAATAAGGAATACAGAAACAAAAACAGCGATTGGACCAGAGAATGAGATTGCATTATAAGGCCGCAATTGAACAGACCGAGCAAGTTCAAATTGGCGTAACATGAAACCTATTAGTGCAAAAGCCCCGTGGAGAGCTACAAAAGTCCATAGACCGCCTAATTGACACCAACGAGTAAAATCTCCTTGTGCTTCCGGACCCCATAGTAACAACAAAGAGTGTGCTAAACTATTGGCAGGGGTAGAAACTGCTGCGGTTAAGAAATTACAACCTTCCAAATAGGAACTAGCCAATCCATGGGTATACCAAGAAGTTACAAAAGTTGTCCCTGTAAACCAACCCCCTAAAGCGAAATAAGCGCAAGGAAAGAGCAATAGGCCGGACCATCCTACAAAAACGAAGCGGTCCCTTCGTAACCAGTCATCCATAGTATCAAATAGATCATTTTCTTCTTTAGGAACTCTACCAAGGGCTATAGTCATAGTGATCCTCCTATTCAATTACTTCAACCATTTCCGAGCACCTCATGTCACTTCCAAGGCATATGATAGTTTTCTTATCTGTGGACGATTTGTTTCTCGTTCAATGCCCTTTTTCAATGGTCTCGAAGATAGAAATTTTTTATTTTTATCTAGGGAGTCACAACCGAGGTCGTGGTAAATCCATGAATTTGATTCGGTTTGTTTTTCTTATACTATAGAAATCAACATTTCAATTCAGCATTATTCCATGACTCCTACTTTAAAAGCCTATCTTTTAAGGGAAAAATGAAAATAAAAGTAACCCCTCTATTCTCGTTTCCTCTCTATTTCATGGGTGGAAGAACAAAAAAAGAGGATTCTTAAAAAAAAATGGATTTTCGAAATCTATTTTTATGTGTAGCGGAAAGGAGTTGCGGTTTCTTCTTATTCCTATAGAACATCTAGTAACAAGAATATGAAATCGTAAATAACAAAAAATTCTTGTCTTGCGCGGTCTAAGTCTAAGGAAATACAAAAAATTCGCTTATACAATTTCATCTACATCGAATTTATATATCAGAATAGCGGATAGAGGCAGCATTCAAGGAGTCAGATCTACTTACTTTATGGTTCTTTCCAATTTTATGTTGGGTTTGATAAGAACCCTTTTTGCTTTCTTGATAAATAATCAACAAAAAAAAGCTTTTTTTCTTTTTTATATAACCTGCTTGTTTTATTATAACAAGTCCTATCGGGAAATGCCCACTAAAGAGAAAATCTATCTCATTCTCTCTCGGCCAATATCAATTTTTAGAAAGAAAAAACAACAATTTTCTTCTTTTTTTATTAACATTAAGAAAAAAGAATATAACTAAAATGGAATTGGCAATATAATTTTTATATACTTTTGAAAGAAAAAAAAAGGTTTTTTGCAATCATTATTTCTTGTCTCTATCATATCACGGAAACCTTTGGATTTGGAACGAGGAGAGATGGCTGAGTGGACTAAAGCGGCGGATTGCTAATCCGTTGTACAATTTTTTTGTACCGAGGGTTCGAATCCCTCTCTTTCCGCTCCCTCGGATCATTTGGGACTTTCGAATTGGAAGGAATTCTGACCCCCGGATTTTCTCATAGATAAATGTAAGAAACAAATCCAATTTGTAAGAAAAAATGCAAAAAAAATGGAATTTTTACTCCTCGCGCCCAGGATTCCGTCCTGGGTCATTGGATAAGAATCCAAAGATAAAGAGGGAAACAAAGAATATCACTACTGTATAAACAAAAAGTTTGAGAGTAAGCATTACATAATCTCCAAGATTTTTTTTTAAGGAATAGATTACCTGTTTTTCCTTACCACACGGATCCACTAGGATGGATTTTTTTTTATTTTGATACCTAAAAATGCAAAAAAGAATTCTTGAAAAAAAAAATTGCAAGAATTCATTTATAATAAGCACTCTTATCAATATCAAAATAGAGTTAGGTATTGTGTAGGTACCTGCTCAACGTAAGTGCAGAAGGGTAGAAAGGCTGATCCAAATTTATTGCTGCAGCTATCTATTCAATGTAGAAGAATTTTCATTTTAGAATCGAAGGTTCATAATATAAAAATAGAAAAGTTCTCTGCTTTTACCCATTTTTTTTATAATAATAATTTTTTGTAATTAATACATAATTTAATTTAGCAGGCAGAGCAGAGTACTAAAGATTTCATCGAAAACTTACAGCAGCTTGCCAAACAAAGGCTAATAGAAAAAAGAATAGAGGTATGACAGGCATAACATCCACGATTGGGTTGAAAATAGCATAAGCTTCGGGCAATTTGGCAAAGAAAAAACTAGTAGTCGGATAAAGAACAGAATTAAAACAGATACAGGTTAAACTAAGTATATTAGGCATAACAAGCATTTCATTCTTGTAGAGTAAATAATTGGATTTTGATTGAGTTATTTTTCTAAGGGAAATAAGGAAAAGGCAGATTCTAAATCTTTTTTCTTCGGACTTTCCCAAACACAAAATACCTCCTTGTATTTGCACTCTCAAATGAGAGTGGAATAAATTCGACTTTCATATAATATCTTAATAGAATTCCATGTAATGATCAATGCATTTTTTTGATTCTATATTATCCGCATGTCTAGAATACTAGCAAGAGAATATCCCTCATTTTTTATGTAATTGAAATGGGATTGACGAATAACAAATAAACATAATACTGTTTATTAGTGTCGCATAAAACCCGAAATGGGGCGTGGCCAAGTGGTAAGGCAGCGGGTTTTGGTCCCGTTACTCGGAGGTTCGAATCCTTCCGTCCCAGATTGTTTCGGATAGTACAGTACTCTACACGAGACAAAAGTTTATTAAAGAGAATAATGATATCTTATGAACTCTTAGATTAGATGCATTTCTAAGCATTCATTTTCTTTCTCAGAAAACATAATAAAGTCTTAAGTCCAATCAAATTGAATATCTTTATTTTATGAAAAAATTGTGTCTATCAGGCACATTCAGGATATGCCTACGCTATTTACTTAGTCATATTTTTTTCTTACTTTTTTTTTGTATTCGGGTCGAAGAAGTATGGAAGTACGAGAATTCTATAACTACCAAAAACTTTCAATCTTTTCATTGGAATACTTTTTTAGTTAATAGTTAATTTTTTTTGTTACGTAAAAAATATATTGCTAATCTAATTCTAATATAGTAATAAAATTAATTAGTAATTAATTTTATTAAACTTTTTTGGAGGTTGATAGTTTATTTATTGGGGAAGAGTTGATCCTTCTCTTCTACACTTTAAAATTGATGATCTCGAGCCATCCGTTGAGAATGGAAATTTCATAATAAATAAGTCTTAAACAAACCTGTTTAGTCCTCTTTTTCGAACTATGTTTCATTCTCATTCATATGATAGAATATGGGTTTAAATAAATAGGCTTTTTGTGGGGGCTTCCCCGATAAATACTTAACTTTCTTTTATCCATATTGCTCCATAGATAGCAAGTTTGGATTAGTATACACAAAACTAAACCAATGACTATTCATGATTCCATCCATATTGGATCAATTCTCTATACCACTTTGCAATGAAAAGAGGAATGTTTGTTATGGTAAAACTTCGTTTAAAACGATGTGGTAGAAAGCAACGTGCGACTTGAAGGACATGATCGATTGTGGATTTTGCTATCCACCATTTTCCATAGTAATGAAAATGCTCTTGGCTCGACATAGTCTGTTCTATTCGTCCCGAACCTAATTTGCGCTGGGTTGTTTATTTTTAAGTAAATAGTACACAATGGAGCTCGAGAGGATAGAATTGATTTTTTATCAAGGGAAAGGATCTAGGGTTAGTGAAAACTAATAAATTAGGCCAACTTTGTCAGTCTATCCTTAATATAGAAATCGAAAGGTTAAAATAAGAAAAAAGCCCCATTTTGGAAGATAGGGAAAACTCTTTCAATTAAAAGTATATCAGAATAAATCCTCCTTATTTGATTTCTATAGAAGAGGGAGATGCTTTATCGAAGGAAATAAGAAAAAAGGGTATGTTGCTACTCTTTTGAAAGAAAAAAGAATAGGAATTCCCGAAGTAATGTCTAAACCCAAGGATTTCACAAATCAAAGATAAAGGATTCCAGAACAAGTAAACACAATTTTCAATTGTCTCAACAGCAGAATTGGATCAGAATAAGGAATAAAAGTCAATTCGTTCGAAATGAGACAACGAAAAGAGTTTAGAGACGACTCAAAAATTTTCGAAGGATTTCGCCTTTGAAGTCTGTCAGTCAAAATTAGCCAACTTGAGTCATGAGTATAAATGAAATTTGTTTTTTCTGTAAGGAAATTAATGCACGTAATAGTCTTATTTCTATTATTATAGACAGAAATTCGAATCATTTTCTCGAGCCGTATGAGGAGAAAACCTCCTATACGTTTCTAGGGGGGGGGCGTTGTTTATCTACATCTATCCCAATAAGCTGTCTATCGAATCGTTGCAATTGATGTTCGATCTCGAAGAGAGGGAAGAGATCTTCGAAAAGTGGGTTTTTATGATCCGATAAAAAATCAAACTTGTTTAAATGTTCCAGCTATTCTCTATTTCCTTGAAAAGGGTGCTCAACCGACAAGAACTGTTTATGATATTTTAAGGAAGGCAGAATTATTTAAAGAAAAAGAAAGAATTTTGAGTGAATTGAAGAACTAAATAAATAAAAAAGTAGGAGAAGATCACCAGTATTCCTCGTTCTCTAATTATTTAGACACAATTTACCTCTTTCTTAGTCCTATTTGGATTTATGTCGTGCCAATCCAACATAAGCCCCTATTTTATTTACTTTTTCTATCTAATTTGTTTTCTTATCATTCTATTTCCATTGACAAAGGTCTATTGAACAAATAGAATTTGTAGATAGATGGGTCTCTTTAATCCTCACTCCATATTCGATTTTTCTGCCTACACTTCGCTCAAATGATAAGGGTGTCTCTGTCTCTCTTGCATGTGCATGTATTTTCATACAATATTTTTATTTCTTTAAACTAAAAATCGCTAAAAGAAGCAGCATTTTGCCATCGTGATTGGAGTCGCTCTAATCTTAGTGGAATTTAACTAGACCTGTTCATTTTGCCATTTGAGTGTTTTTCATGGTCGATAAAATCTTTCTTTTGATGTCTTGCTAGTTCAATGTTTTGACAGAAGCGCCCGGTGTAATTCCATTGATTTTTTGATTTCGATCGTATCTAAGATCTTTTTTTATCTGGGTTGCTAACTCAATGGTAGAGTACTCGGCTTTTAAGTGCGACTATGATCTTTTACACATTTGGATGGAGCAACAAATTCGTCCAGACTCTTGGTAGAGTCTATAAGACCACGACTGATCCTCAAGGGTAATGAATGGAAAAAATAGCATGTCGTAATAAAATCGAATAAAAATTACGATTTTCTGGGTCTAGTGAATAAATGGATAGAGCCTGGCTCCAATTCTGGTAAAATAAAAAGCAACGAGCTTAACTTCCTAATTGGAATAATTCCCCGCTCTAATTAGACGTTAAAAATAGATTAGTGCCGGATGCGGGGAAAGGTTGGATTTTCGAGTCGACCTTTTTTTTTTTTTTTAGAAATCCTAATTATTCTTGATTATGGATTGAATGTGTAAAAGAAGCAGTATATTGATAAAGGGATTCCATTCCAAAGTCAAAAGAGCGATTGGCCTGCAAAAATAAAAAATTGATTCTGTTCTCTTTTGTAATTTAGAACAAACATAAACTAATTGTGTAGAAAAGGAGCGGAAAAAGATCTGTGGATTAGACTCCCTTTCTTTCCAGGGTTTGTATTAAAAAATCCAACACCCTGTTCTGACCATATTGCACTATGTATCATCATTTGATAAACCGAGAAATGCTTCTTGTCTCTGATTCAAGTAGAAATACAAATGGAAAAATTCGAAGGGTATTCAGAAAAACATAAATCTTGTCAACAATACTTTGTCTACCCACTTCTCTTTCAGGAGTATATTTATGCATTTGCCCACGATTATGGATTAAATGATTCCGAACCTGTGGAAATTATTAGTTGTAATAACAAGAAATTTAGTTCACTACTTGTGAAACGTTTAATTACTCGAATGTATCAGCAGAATTTTTGGATTAACTCGATTAATCATCCTAACCAAGATCGATTGTTGGATTACAAAATTGGTTTTTATTCTGAGTTTTATTCTCAGATTCTACCTGAGGGGTTTTCGATCGTTGTAGAAATCCCATTCTCGCTACGAGAATTATCTTGTCCGAAAGAAAAAGAAATACCAAAGTTTCAGAATTTACGCTCTATTCATTCAATATTTCCCTTTTTAGAAGACAAATTTTTGCATTTGGATTCTATTTCACATATAGAAATACCCTATCCTATTCATTTGGAAATCTTGGTGCAACTTCTTCAATACCGTATACAAGACGTTCCGTCTTTGCATTTATTGCGATTCTTTCTCAACTACTATTCAAATTGGAATAGTTTTATTACTTCAATGAAATCTATTTTTCTTTTTAAAAAAGAAAATAAAAGACTATTTCGATTCTTATATAATTCTTATGTATCAGAATATGAATTTTTATTGGTGTTTCTTCGTAAACAATCTTCTTGCTTACCATTA